CAAAAAATTTTTTGCCACATCCATTATTTGGTATTGTGGGGGACTTTATAAAGTCCTTGTTCACTGGAAGGTCAGAACGAGGAAATAAGTGGATCAAAATTTCTCGCCGCGGTTAGGTTATTCAATATATAAGAATTTCTATTTTTGAATCGAGGGTTCAAAATGTAAGATTTCTCTGATCTTATCCATTTTTTTTTCGAATAAATACTGAATTTCGCGGAATATGAAATATTTCATCGAAAACTTACAGCAGCTTGCCAAACAAAGGCTAAGAGAAAAAAGAATAAAGGTATGACAGGCATAACGTCTACGATTGGATTGAAAAAGGCATAAGCCTCAGGCAATTTGGCGAAGAAAAAACTATTCAAATCAAAGGTAAAATTAAAACAGATAGAGATGAAACTAAAGATATTAAGCATAAAAAACATTTCGTTCTTGTAGATTAGAAAATTGGATTTTGATTGAGTTATTTTTATGAAGGAAAACTGTAAAAAAAGGCAGGTAAAAAAGTGCTTCCTTTTCTTCGAACTCTCCCCAATCAAAAATCCTTCCTTTCATTCTCAAACGAGAATACAAGGAATTATAGTTTCATACAATATCTTAATTGAATTCTATGTAATGATCAATAATTTTTTTTCATATTTCTATGTGTTGAATCCTAGCAACAAAATATTTCATATTTTGGTTTGTATTGACGAATAACCAATACTAATATTAGTGTTTATTAGTGTCGAATATAAATCGAAATGGGGCGTGGCCAAGCGGTAAGGCAATGGGTTTTGGTCCCGTTACTCGGAGGTTCGAATCCTTCCGTCCCAGATTGTCTCTATCAGAAACAAAAGATTCTTCTCTTTAAGAACTTTCTGTTTAATGTTGGATACAATGTGATCCAATCCTTTGTTTTTGATTCTAGGAATAATTCAGAGAATTCTATCTTTTCTTTCATAAGAAAACCTATGTTCCATATTCATGAAATGTGAATTCTCACGCGATGCGTTCGTAATCGAAATGTGAAAGAAAGGGCTCTTTTTTCCTTTCCCAAAAGAAAGTCTAAAGAAAATAAGGGGCATCTCAATTCCACATAAAATGTGGAAACTAAAGAGTACGTAGTTTTTGATACTAATTTTATCGTTCGTTTTAAAACTTCTAAAGCCGAGAAAGAACAAATAGGAAAAACGAATTGATCCAGATCTTATTTTTTTTTTTTTTTTTTACTTCATATAATATAAAATAAACCTTGATACTCGAAGAAGTATGGGAAATCTATATTATATAGAAACTTCCGACCTTTTCGAGTCATCAGAATAGCTTATATTTGGTTAATAACTTATTTTGTTACGTGATTGGAAATCTATTAAAGGTCGTTCTTTTGAGATTTAGAAGTTATTTGTTCGGGAAAAGGGATCCTTTCATAATTGCCCATCTCAAATAATCTGTTGAAAATGGAAATCAAATAATATTTAAGTAAACTCGTTTATTTGTCCTTTTTAGAAATCTGTTTCATTCATATGTATGATAGAATAGGGGGTTAGGTTAAATAAATGAACCCCTTTCTCTCTACGTATAAATATTTATACGTAGAGAGAAAGATAGAAAGTATAGATTATTATCTATCGGTTGAGCCAATGACTATTCATGATTCCATATTGAATCAATTACATACTGGTTTAAAATTAAATTCTAAATTAGAGGAATGTTATGGTAAAACTTCGTTTGAAACGATGTGGTAGAAAGCAACGTGCGACTTGAAGGACATGATCCGCTGTGGATTTTTACGTCCACCATTTTCTATAGGAATGAAGATGCTCTTGACTCGACATAGTTTGTTCTGTTCCTGCTAAGAACCTAATTTGTATTGGGTTGGTAAATAAAAATAGTACATGATGGAGCTCGAGTAAAAAATCTTTATTCATTTATCGGGGGGCAAAATCTAGGGGTAGTAACAATGAATAAGTGAGACTAACTTTGTAAGTATATCCTCAATATTAATATATAAATTGAAAGGTTCAAATTCGAACAAGTTTGAATTCAAAATAAAGTCCAATTTGTCGGAATTTTGAACACTTTTTCGATGTAAAGTGTATTACAAAGGAATCAATCCTTCATATTTCTTTTCCATAGAAATAAATAACAAAAAACAAAAGGTATGTTGCTGCCATTTTGAAAGAAGTAAGAATCACCGAAGTAATGTCTAAACCCAAGGATTTCACAAAGCAAAGAGACAGGATTCCGGAACAAGGAAACGCAATTTTCATCAATTGTCTCAATAATTTTATTAGAATGAGGAAAAAAATAGATTCGAGATGATACAAACAAAAGAGGTTAGAGACGACTCAATAAATTTCTAAGGATTTCACTTTGAATTCTTTACGAATTATCCAACTTGAGTTATGAGTACAAATGATATTTCTTTTTTTTTTCTGTAAGTGTAGTGAAGAACAAAAAAATAACTAAAATCATAGTCTAATTCATGCTCTTATGTATCTATTTGCTATTATACACAGAAATTATAATCATTTTTTCTCGAGCCGTATGAGGAGAAAACCTCCTATACGTTTCTAGGGGGGGCATTATTTATTTATATCTATCCCAATGAGCGATCTATCGAATCGTTGCAATTGATGTTCGATCCCGAAGAGAAGGAAGAGATCTTCAAAAAGTAGGTTTTTACGATCCGATACAGAATCAAACTTATTTAAATGTTCCCGCTATTCTATACTTCCTTGAAAAAGGCGCTCAACCTACAGGAACTGTTCATGATATTTTAAGGAAGGCAGAATTATTTCAAGAAAGAACTTCGAGTTAATTAAAGGAAAAAACAAAATTAATGAATAAAAAAGGGGGGTTAACTAGTATCTATTTTTTTGTAATTATTTACCTACAAGTTGCCTTTTTCTTGTTCTATTCATATTTTATCTTGAATATCTTCATTTTTTTTTCTTTTTGTAGGGGAATCCGCCAACAAATAAGTAGCAAATCTTGTTTATTGGACCTCTATTGATTGAATAAATCCGATATTTTTTCTCCACCTCACCTCGTCTTTATTTCTCATCTAAATTTCTTTTTTATGTTGTGCCAATCCAACACAAGTCTTTATTTGATTTCCTTATTAATTTGTTTTCTCAACATTCCATTTATATTGACAATGGTGTATCGAAGAAATATAATTTGATCGATCGTAGATAAATGGATCCGTTTACCCCGACCCCTATTGCTTTTTTCTTCACTTTAGTCAATGGGTTTTTTTCGGATTTATTTTTATATAAGACGCATTTTCTTAACGAAAAAGGTGGTCTGTCAATTTGGATATTTCTATTCCGTTGTTTTAAAAATTGACCTTAAAATATTTCTTTTCGATTTCTTGTTAGTTCAATGTTTTGATGGAGTGGTACAGTGCAATTCAATTGATTTTTTTTGATCATCTCTACATATCATATTTATTTGGGTTGCTAACTCAACGGTAGAGTACTCGGCTTTTAAGTGCGACTATGATCTTTTACACATTTTTGGATGAAGCAACGAATTCGTCCAGACTATTGGTAGAGTCTATAAGACCGCGACTGATCCTGAAAGGTAATGAATGGAAAAAACAGCATGTCGTAATAATAAGAAAAAAATCGAATTTTTGATTTCGTATATTCTTCTTTTTTAGTAGTAGAATTTAGATAGAATTTGGAGTTTATCCTTATCGGATCATTACAAAATTTTGTTTTGATTTGTGTGGAAGAGGACAAAAGAAATTAACATACATTTATAGTTGGGTCTAGTGAATAAATGGATAGAACCTCTTGGTTCCAATTCTGGTAAAAAAAAAGCAACGAGCTAATATTCTTAATTTGAATAATTACCCGATCTAATTAGATGTTAAAAATAAATTAGTGCCTGGTGGGGTAAGGGGTTCTCTTGTGAGTGGACCGTTGATTCTTTTTCTTTTTAAAAAAATCCTAACTATTCCATATTATCGATTGGAGACAGATGTGTAGAAGAAAGAGTATACTGATAAAAAAATTTGTTCCAAAATCAAAAGAGCGATTAGGTTGCAAAAATAAAGGATTTTTGACCCTCTTGTAATTATAACGAAGATAAACCACTCGGTTGGATAGAAGAAGAGAGGAAAAAGATCCGTTGAGTGGACTCCTCGTTTCCGGGGGTATATATTTTTTTCTTACTATATACATAATAGATACCCTGTTTTGACCATATTGCACTATGTATTATTTGATAACCTAAGAAACGTTCCTGCTTATAGTTCAAGTAGAAATGTAACTAAATGGAAGAATTACAAGGATATTTAGAAAAGGATAGATCTAGGCAACAACCCCTCCTATATCCGCTTCTCTTTCAGGAGTATATTTATGCACTTGCTCATGATCGTGGTTTAAAAGGTTCCCTTTTTTACGAACCTACGGAAGTTTTTGGTTATGACAGTAAATCTAGTTTAGCACTTGTGAAACGTTTAATTATTCGAATCTATCAACAGAATTTTTTTCTTTCCGTGGTTAATGATTATAACAAAAATCGATTTGTTAGTCACCACCACAACAATTTTTGTTATTCCCATTTTTATTCTCAAATGATATCAGAAGGTTTTGCAATTCTTGTAGAAATTCCATTCTCGCTGCGATTAGTATCTTATTTCGAAAAAAAAGAAATACCAAAATCTCATAATTTACGCTCTATTCATTCCATTTTTCCTTTTTTAGAGGACAAATTATTACATTCAAATTATGTATCAGATATATTAATACCCCATCCCATCCATATGGAAATCTTGGTTCAAATCCTTCAATGCTGGATTCAAGATGTTCCCCTTTTGCATTTCTTGCGATTATTTCTTCATAAATATCATAATTGGAATAGTTTTCTCATTACTCCAAAGAAATCTATTTATGTTTTTTCAAAAGAAAATAAAAGACTATTTCGGTTCCTATACAATTCTTATGTATCTGAATGTGAATTTTTATTAGTTTTTCTTCGTAAACAATCTTCTTATTTACGAT